CAAACTGATTGAATTTTAGAATATATATTAAAAACGTTTCTCCAAGATGCCAAAAAAAATTGTAGCAGTTGTTAAACTAGCCTTACGTGCTGGTAAAGCAACACCTGCACCACCAGTAGGTCCTGCTTTAGGTCAACATGGTGTAAATATAGCTTTATTTTGTAAAGAATATAATGCACGGACAGCAGATAAAGGTGAGATTATCATACCGGTAGAAATTTCTGTTTTCGAAGATCGAAGTTTTACATTTATACTGAAAACACCACCAGCTTCAGTTTTATTAAAAGTGAATCTAAAAATAAATAAAGGATCTGCAAAACCAAATAAAGTTAAAGTAGGGTCGATTACTACTAAAGGTTTAGAAGAAATAGCTCGTATCAAATTACCTGATTTAAATACAGAGAACATTGATGCAGCTATAAAAATAATAGAAGGGACAGCTAAGAACATGGGTATTACTATCCTAGATTCTTAAGGAGAAAATTATGCGATTAACATCTAAAAGGTTTAAAACAGCTAAAAATTTAGTTCAAGATAAAGTTTATGTTATTGAAGAAGGTATTGAACTTTTGAAAAAAACCGCAACAGCCAAATTTATTGAATCTACTGAAGTGCATTTTTGTCTTAATCTTAATCCAAAATATGCAGATCAACAACTTCGAGCTACTGTTATTTTACCGCATGGAACAGGTAAAAATATAAGAGTTGTGGCAATTGCAAGTTCAGAAAGTGGACTAAATTCCGAGGATATAGGAGCAGAAAGGATTGGCTCTGAAGATTTAATTGAACAAATTAACCAAGGTTTTACAGATTTTGATGTTTTAATTGCTGAACCAGATATGATGCCCAAAATAGCTAAGTTGGGTCGTATTTTGGGGCCAAAAGGTTTAATGCCATCACCAAAAGCTGGTACTGTTACAAAAGATATAAAATCTGCTGTTCAAGAATTCAAACGTGGAAAATTAGAATATCGGGTGGATAAAACTGGTATTGTACATTTAAATTTTGGTAAAGTAAATTTTACACAGGATCAATTACAAGAAAATCTTTTAACGGTTTATAAGTCTATATTACAAAATAAACCTAGTGGGGTAAAAGGAAAATACTTAAAACGAATGTATATTTGTAATAGTATGGGACCCTCAATTGAACTCGATTATTCTATACTTTAATTTAGAATTATTTTTTGCTTATTTCATTCAAAAGTCATAAAAAAGATAAATATGTCTGGAAAAACTGATCAAATCCTAGAAGATTTAAAAAGTCTTACTTTAATTGAAGTCTCTGATCTTGTGGAGAAACTAGAAAAAACGTTTAATATTGACGCTTCACAAGCAGCAGGATTCGTAATGGGTGCACCTGTTGCAGCAGCAGCTCAACCAGTTGAAGAAGAAAAAACTGAATTTGATATTATTTTAGCTGAAGCGCCACCAGCAGATAAAAAATTAGGAGTACTTAAAGTTGTTAGAACGCTAACAGGACTTGGTTTAAAAGAAGCAAAAGACCTTGTTGAATCTGCTCCAAAAGCAATTAAAGAAAAAGCCTCAAAAACTGAAGCTGATGATATTAAAAAACAATTAGAAGAAGCAGGTGCTAAAATAACATTAAAATAAAAAAATTTTAATTGCTCTACGCTAAAAATAGCGTAGAGTCACTTTTTTAATCTACATTTAAATTGTCAAACTTAAAATAAACCTAAAGTTACTGCCTTATTAATAGGTAAACACGCACCAATTCCTAACCAAATAGCAACAACTGTACCAACTAAGAAAACTATCGATGCGATAGGTCGTCTAAATGGGTTTTGGAAATTATTTATATTTTCAAGGAAAGGAACTAAAAGTAAACCAGCAGGAACAGAAGCCATTGCTAGGACACCCAAAAGCTTATTAGGTAAAACACGTAATAAATTAAAGGTAGGGAAGAAATACCATTCTGGTAAAATTTCTAGAGGAGTGGCAAAAGGATCTGCTTTTTCACCTAGAGAAGAAGGTTCTAAAACAGATAATCCTATAACAAGAGCAAATGTACCTAAAATTACTACAGGGAAGATATATAATAAATCATTAGGCCAGGCTGGCTCACCATAATAGTTATGACCCATACCTTTTGCTAATTTTGCACGTAGAACCGGATTTGTTAAATCGGGTTTTTTTATAACAGACATAAAAATTCTCCTTTTATTTTGTTGCTTTCTATTGGATTAATGTAATGTTCTATTATTTAAAGTGGACCTGAGATTCCTTGTTTTCGAATCATTAAGAAATGCATTAGCATTAAAACAGCAGCAATTAAAGGTAACACAAAAGTATGAAGACTATAGAATCTTGTTAATGTTCCTTGACCAACGCTTACTCCACCACGTAATAGTTCCACAAGGGGTGAACCAATAACAGGAATTGCTTCTGGTACACCTGTTACAATTTTACAAGCCCAGTAACCGATTTGGTCCCATGGTAATGAATATCCTGTTACACCAAACGATACAGTAACGACTCCTAAAAGTACACCTGTTATCCAAGTTAATTCTCGTGGTTTCTTAAATCCACCTGTCAGATATACACGGAAGACGTGTAGAATCATCATTAATACCATCATACTAGCAGACCAACGATGGATTGATCTAATAAGCCAGCCAAAGTTAACTTCAGTCATTAAGTATTCAACTGATGAAAAAGCTTCACTTACAGTAGGACGATAATAGAACGTCATTGCAAAACCTGTAGCAACTTGAATAAGGAAACAAACTAAAGTTATTCCCCCAAAGCAATAAAAAATATTTACATGTGGTGGTACATATTTGCTTGTTATATCATCGGCTATAGCTTGAATTTCTAATCTTTCTTCAAACCAATCGTAAACTTTTCCCATAAAATTAATTCTCTAATCTCTAACACAATTAAACCGACATTAGCGTCTTACTTAAGAATAGAAATTTTTCCAAACATAACTATCAAACACTTTTGCATTTCGTATTACTTTTCCTGGCTTATCTACATAATTTAATTTTTCATATTCAAGTACTTGGTATATCGTTTTACTGTCAAAATTTGTTGTAGAATAACCAATTTTTGTCATTGGGAAAATTTTTAATCCTTTTAAAAACAATGTACTTAAAATTAAATCATACGGAGTAATGTTAATTAAACTTTTATAAGTGAAGACACCTGTGTGTCCCATAACACGCGATGCTAAACGGAAACAAGCTCGATTAACTATATTTTTTATACTTCTTGCATTAGCAAAAAGTGGTAATTGACATCGTAAATCTAAATACTTAAGAAAAACTTCTTCCGCATAAAAACTCATCTGATATTGACGTTCTTGAAAAAGCTTCTTTGCAATAGTCAAAAGCTCTTGACGTGTATAATCAGGAAAATCAATGTGATGTGCGACACGTGATGATAATCCTGGATTTGAACGATAGAAAACTTTCATGGGTTCACTATAACCAGCAAAAATCAATACAAGATCTGTTCTCTTATTTTCCATTACTTGAAGCAACATCTCAATTGCTTCTCCACCATAATCTTTTTCATTATTCGGTTTGTAAAGATAATAAGCTTCATCAATAAGTAAAACTCCACCCATTGATTTTTCTAATACATCTTTGGTTTTTGGTGCAGTTTGTCCTACAAATTGTGCTACAAGATCATCACGGCTTACAACAACGAGTTGACCACGTGTTAAATAACCTAAATTTTGTAAAAGTTCGGCCATTCGTGAAGCAACTGTACTTTTTCCAGTTCCTGGACTCCCAGTAAATGACATGTGTAAGCCTGGATAATATTTACTTAATCCAAAATCTTGTCTTACTTTGTCCATAAAAAGAATTGCAGTAATCTCTTGAATTCGTTTTTTTACAGAACTCAATCCAATTAGATCATCTTCCAACTTTTGTAAACTTTCGTTTATTTTATAAGTTTTTTTTAATTCTTGAATATTAATATTAAAAACGATCCATTGTTTTATTGGTGGACAATTTTCTTTTTGCATTATTAAAATGTATTGGTTTAAGAATCTGTTAATCCGTATATATAAAGATAAAAATACGACTTTCTTAATAATCTTATATAAAAGTTACTACCTAAATTAATTACCAGCTATACTAGTTCTTGCTAGACTATAACAAGGGGAAAGGCTTTGTAGCTCAGTGGTTAGAGCAGGGGACTCATAAGCCCAAGGTCGCAGGTTCAAGTCCAGCCAAAGCCAAAGACTTTTAAGCTAGCTGGAGAGATGGCTGAGTGGTTGAAAGCGGCAGATTGCTAATCTGTTGTACATTTTCAAATGTGTACCGAGGGTTCGAATCCCTTTCTCTCCTAAAATTTTGAATTTTATGAATTCTTTTAAGTCTATCTAAGAAATGATATAAGGTCAATTAGTTTATGGGATTGTAGCTTAATCGGTTAGAGTACCGCCCTGTCACGGCGGAAGTTGCGGGTTCGAGTCCCGTCAGTCCCGCTCAAGATTAGACATCATGATATAAAAGCTGGTTATAAAGATATTAAATTTACAGCAGAAATTAACTTATCACTTTGTTGAACTTTTATTGTAGCTTGATCCATTACTTCTTCCAGAAGTTTTTCTTCATCTTCTTGTGAACGAATTGTCTTAATTTTAGTAATATAGTTCGGTGTATTTAAAAGATTTTCCATCTCTTTTCTAATAAGTTCTACAATGGAAGAATTTTGTTTCAGTTTACTTGCTGGTAATAATAATCTTATAGGTTTAGCTTCTGCTAATAAACTTCTGATTTCATAGCCTTCAAGAGTTTCTTTTTGAATTATTTGATTAACAAGTTTATCTAGTAACGAACGATTATTTTGGATAATTGACAAGGCTTCATTATATGCATGCTCAATATGAAGTCTTACCATTGTATCAATTAAAGTTGTTAATTCTTCGGAATAACTTTGTCCCGCTGATCGAAGCATTACGTCTCGCGGTTGCGTATCTTCCAGTGCAACAGGCCCTAGAGGCGACATACCATATTCTGTCACTATTTGTCTAGCTAAAATTGTTGCTCTTTGAATATCATCCACAGCAATTGTTGTTACTTCAGCTTTTCCAAAGACAACTTCTTCTGCAGCTCGCCCTGCTAAAAGACTTACTAATCGTGTAAGCAATTGATTTCTTGAATACATTGTCTCTTCACTTGGGACAAAAGTTGTAGATGACCGTGTACGTCCTCGTGGAATTAAAGAAACCATTTCTACAGGATCATGATATTCTAAAAGAGATGCAGTTAAAGCATGACCAACTTCATGATAGGCCAAAATCCTTTTGTAACGGTTTTCTTCCATTGGGGGTCGAGGAATACCACCTGTTACTTTATCTAAAGCTTCATTTAGACGTTTCGTTGTTATAGCTTTTTCATTATAGCGAGCTGTTAAGATAGCAGCCTCATTCATTACATTTGCTAAATCTGCTCCCGAAAATCCAGGTGTTCGTTTAGCAATTGTTTGTAGTTCAACCTCTTTATAAAGTTTTTTATCTTTTGCGTGAACTTTTAATATAGCTAAACGTGCTTTAGCATCTGGAAAACCAACTGTAAGTTGTCTGTCAAAACGACCTGGTCTTAGAAGAGCTGAGTCTAAAATATCTACCCGGTTTGTAGCAGCTATAACAATAACACCATTATTTGTTTCAAAACCATCCATTTCAGTTAATAGTTGGTTTAAAGTTTGCTCACGTTCATCATTACCCCCTCCCACTCCAAAACCTCTTTGTCGACCTACTGCATCAATTTCATCTATAAAAATAATACATGGCGTTTTAGCTTTTGCTCGTCTAAATAGATCTCTAATCCTTGATGCTCCAATTCCAACAAATAATTCTACGAATTCAGAAGCTGAACAACTAAAAAAAGGTACTTTAGCTTCTCCTGCGATTGCTTTAGCCAATAAAGTTTTACCTGTTCCAGGAGGGCCTGATAATAAGACTCCTTTAGGAATCTTTGCTCCTACTCTAGTATAACGTTCTGGTTTTTTTAAGAATGTTACAATTTCTTGAAATTCTTCTTTTACTTCATCGATACCTGCGACATCATCAAATGTAACACCGGTTACTGGAACACTATCATAGCGTGCACGTGTTTGAAAGAATTGTCTAAATCCAAAAGGATTAAAAGGATTATTCATACCACCACCAGAATTATTTTTACGTGTTTTATTTGATCTATCTGATACTCTAGTTACTACAAAATAAAGTCCAAAAAGTAATCCGAAGAATATAGAAACTGTAAAGAAATTTATTGAAAATAATTCAAAAGCTTTTGTCGATGCTTCAACAGCATGAACGTCGAAGTTAATTCCAGAATCCTTAAGTTTACGAATTAATTTAACATCTTTATTCGGTACATTTACTCCTATTCGTTGGACTCTATAACCTGATTCAGGTGTAGCTGATTCAACTATTGCGAATTTAGAATTATTGTAAAAATCTACCTTTTTAACCCAACCATTGTCTATATATTCTAAAAACCGTCCATAAGTGATAATAGATGTTGGTGCTGTAGAATTTTCTCGTACAGCATCCAAAGCAATAAGTTGAACCGTACCATTTATTAATGGTGCAATCATAAAAAACTCCTCCTAAGAAATAAAGTATAGGACATTTATAAAACTTAAATATACTAAGCCTAAATATTTTTTATATTATATAATTCTTTTCTTTTTACTAAAAATATTTGGATTACTAAACTAAAAAATCGAGTATTCTGCTTTTTTTTATTTTTTTTTATTACCATAATACAAAATTAAAAAATACAAGGAATTAAAAAAAATGGTTCAAAAAGGTTCAACTGTTAAAATCTTACGTAAAGAATCATATTGGTATAATGAAACAGGAACTGTAGTAGTAGTTGACCAAGGAAAACTTAGATATCCTGTATTAGTAAGATTTACTAAAGTAAATTATATTGGTACAAATACAAATAATTTTGCTCTAAACGAAGTACAAGAGGTTGCATCAAAAGGCAAAAAATAACACAAATCTTACTTTATTGTTGCTTGGAAGCAACAATAAAGTATTAAAATTTTTTTAGTATAAATTTTATTTTGATAAGGCACTCCAATCTACATCTACATCATTTAGAATAAGTGATGAATTATAAATTTGAAGAATAATCAGTAAGAATATTAAAAAGAATGCCATTACAATACCCATGATTGGTGTACTACCCCAACCTGGACCAACTTTTCCATACTCTGAGTTTAAAGGTTTTAGGATTGCTCCTAGCTTTGTTTTAAAAGTCATGAATCATTACTCCTTTATGAATGACGGCCAAAACATTTATGTTGGTTTGTTAGGTCAAAGACAGGTTATAATATAGTTAGGAAAAGGTAAAATGTGAAAAATAAAACAGAATTTAAATTTCACATTTTTGCCTTAACCAACTATGTAAAATTTAATACCTAAATTGATACCTAACTCAACTATGACAATTGAGAATCTAGATTCATCTTTGCTTTTGGTAACATTCTTAGAATGTTTATTGCTTGGTATAGTTGCTTATGCAATATATGTAGCGTTTGGCCCACCTGCTCAAGAATTGCGAGATCCTTTTGAGGAACATGAAGACTAATAATATTAGTCCCGTATCACAATAATTTTATTGTGATACGATTATTTACTAATAATACGAGGTGGTTCACGAAAGAATACTGCAAAGAATAGAACCATTAAAGTTCCAATAAGTAAAAACGTATAAACAAGTGCTTCCATTTTCTACTCCCTTATTAAATAATTCCTTGTCTTCGTGTACTTTCATCACCTAGTTTTTGGAATACACCAAATTCAACTTGCTCAGTAATGCTAGCGTCAATACCTGTGAATACATCACGGAATAATGTTCTTGCTCCATGCCATAAATGACCAAGGAAGAAGATAAGAGCAAAATTAGCATGACCAAAAGTATACCAACCACGTGGACTGCTTCGGAATACACCATCAGATTCTAAGCTAGCTCTATCGAATTCGAATACTTCTCCTAATTGAGCTTTACGAGCATATTTTTTAACTGTAGGCGCATCTTTGAAAGTTTGACCGTTAAGTTTTCCACCATAAAAACTCACACTTACACCAACTTGTTCAATACTATATTTTGATTCTGCACGACGGAATGGTATATCTGCACGAATAATTCCATCTTTATCTAAAAGAATAACTGGGAAAGTTTCGAAGAATGCTGGCATACGACGAACTGTTAATTCACGACCTTCACGATCTGTGAAAATCGGGTGTCCTAACCAAGCTTCAGCAATACCATCACCTTTATTCATAGGACCTGCACGGAATAAACCACCTTTAGCTGGATTATTACCAATATAGTCATAAAATGCTAATTTATCTGGAACGCGAGACCATGCTTGTGATTTATTTAAACCTTCAGCAATAGAATTTTCAACACGTCTTTCAATTTCTTGTTGGAAGTATCCACTATCCCATTGATAACGCGTTGGTCCAAATAGTTCGATCGGTGTTGTTGCAGAACCGTACCACATTGTTCCTGAAGTTACAAAAGCTGCCCAGAATACTGCTGAAATACTACTAGATAATACTGTCTCAATATTACCCATTCTTAAACCACGGTATAAACGTTGTGGTGGACGTACGATTATATGGAAGAATCCTGCTAAAATACCAAATGTACCAGCTGCAATATGGTGAGCAGCTACACCACCAGGATTAAATGGATTAAATCCATCAGGTCCCCAAGAAGGAGCTACACCCTGAACTTTTCCTGTTATTCCATAAGGATCAGACACCCATATACCAGGACCAAAGAATCCTGTAACGTGGAATGCACCAAAACCTAAACATAATAAACCTGATAAAAATAAGTGAATACCAAATACTTTTGGTAAATCTAAAGAAATTTCATCAGATCTTTCAATGTTGAAAACATCTAGATCCCAGTAAACCCAATGCCAGATTGCAGCAAGGAATAATAATCCAGAAAGTACGATATGTGTTAAAGCAACACCTTCAAAACTCCATAACCCAGGGTTTGAGCTAGTTTCTCCAGTGATACTCCAACCACCCCAAGAGTCCGTTACTCCAAGTCGAGTTATGAAAGGCATAACGTACATACCTTGTCGCCACATAGGGTTTAAAATAGGATCTGATGGGTCAAAAATCGCAAGCTCGTATAAAGCCATTGATCCTGCCCAACCAGAAACTAGGGCAGTATGCATAATATGAACCGCAAGTAAACGTCCAGGATCATTTAGGACTACAGTATGGACACGATACCAAGGTAATGCCATTCTTTTTCGCCTCCGTATACAAGATTTGACTTTCTTGAAAAATAAAGTTTTTTGATATTTTAAAGGTTTATTAAAAAAAATAAACTTATTTAATTATAATTATTATTAACAAAAAATTTCCTAAAAGTCTTTACTAAACGAAAAAACTTTGTATAATCAAGAACCAAAGGTAATCTATAGACCAAGAATTTTAGAAAAATATAAGAAGAAATAAAAAATCTAAATGGCAACATACAAAGTTAAACTTGTCTACCCTACAGATTCTACAGATCAAAACCGTGTTATTAATTGCAACGATGATGAATACATTTTAGATGCAGCTGAAGAAAACGGGTTTGAATTACCTTATTCTTGCAGATCAGGTTCTTGTTCAACTTGTGCAGGACGTGTAACAGGTGGGACAGTTGATCAGTCTGAACAATCTTTCTTAGAAGATGATCAAATTTCAGAAGGTTTTGTTTTAACTTGTGTTGCATATCCAACAAGTGATTGTACAATCTTAACAAATCAAGAAGATGAGCTTTACTAAAAAGTAAAAAACTAGTTCCGTTTACGGAACTAGTTTTTTAAGTTAACTGATTAAAAAAGATTGAGACATCCACCCCTGGAGGAAAGGAAATACTACTTAATAGATTAATATAATTTTTTTTCGGTACATGAATATCAAAGATCCATTTATGGCGTCTTATTTCAAATTGTTCCTGTGAATCTTTATCTATATGGGGGGATCTAAGAAGTGAGTAATAACGCTTTTTAACAGGAAGACGGATAGGTCCTCTTAAAACTGTTTGACCAGAATAAATTTGATCTAACTTTGCAAGTTCTTTTTCCAATAATAAGCTACTTATTCTTAGAACTCGAGAATTATAAGCTTTTAAGCGAATACGGAAACTAATTTCTCCATTTTTCGTCATATATCGGTTTATTTTTATTCTCTTCATCTTGAAGAGTATTATTCTAATATTTTAGATACCACACCAGCACCAATCGTACGTCCCCCTTCACGAATTGCAAAACGCATACCAGCTTCAATTGCAATAGGAGAAATTAATTCGGCTGTCATTTTAATACGATCACCTGGAATTACCATTTCAGCTTCTGCTCCATCATCTGAAGTAAAACCTGTAATATTTCCTGTTACGTCTGTTGTTCTAACATAGAATTGTGGACGATAACCAGCTAAGAATGGTGTATGTCTACCTCCCTCCTCTTTTTTCAGAACATAAACTTCGGCTTCAAAACGTTTATGTGGTTTAATTGTACCAGGTTTTGCAAGAACCATTCCTCTTTGGATATCTGTTTTTTGAACACCACGAAGTAAAATACCAACATTATCCCCAGCAAAACCTTCTTCTAAAGTTTTTTGGAACATTTCTAAACCAGTTACTGTTGTAGATCTAGTCTCTTGAATTCCAACAATTTCAATTGTTTCACCAACTTTAACTTTACCACGTTCAATTCTACCTGTAGCAACAGTTCCTCGTCCTGTAATTGAGAAAACATCTTCAACAGCCATTAAAAAAGTTTTATCAACGTCACGTTCAGGTGTTGGAATATAGTTATCAACTGCATCCATTAAATCAAAAATTTTATCAACCCATTCATTTTCACCACGTTTACTAACTGTATTTGTACTAACAGCTTCTAAAGCTAATAATGCTGAACCAGAAATAAATGGAATATCCTCACCAGGAAAATCATAAGTTGATAATAATTCACGAACTTCTAATTCCACAAGTTCAAGTAACTCTTGATCATCCACTTGATCAGCTTTATTTAAAAAGACAACTATATGTGGCACACCTACTTGTTTAGCTAATAAAATATGCTCTCGAGTTTGTGGCATTGGTCCATCCGCTGCTGATACCACAAGAATTGCTCCATCCATTTGTGCAGCACCTGTAATCATGTTTTTAACATAATCGGCATGACCTGGACAATCTACGTGCGCATAATGGCGGTTTGGAGTTTCATATTCTACATGAGCAGTATTAATAGTAATCCCACGTGCTTTTTCTTCAGGAGCAGCATCAATTTCGTCGTATTTTTTTGCTTTTGCCCCTCCTAAAAGAGACAGAACACTAGTAATTGCAGCTGTTAATGTTGTTTTACCATGATCTACATGACCAATAGTACCGATATTAACATGCGGTTTTGTACGTTCAAATTTTTCACGAGCCATTTTTTTTTATTCCTTTGTTTTGTATCGAAATTTAAAAAAGTAAATTAAAATAAAGCATTATTTTTTTGATTTAAAAAAACTAAATGCTTTATTTGCTTCTGCCATCTTATGAATTTCTTCTCGTCGACGGATAGAATTTCCAATTCCTTTTGAAGCATCCATTAATTCTCGAGCCAGTTTAAAAGACATATTTTTACCCGATCTGTCTCGAGAATATTTTAATAACCATTTTAAGGCTAAATTTGTTGCTCGAAGTCGTTTAACTTCGATTGGAACTTGATAGGTAGCACCACCAATTCTCTTTGGTTTTAATTCTACAACAGGGCTAACATTTTGAACAGCTTTTTCTAAAGTTATTAAGCCTTCTAAATTCGTTTTTTGTTGAATATAATCTAGAGCCTTATAAACTATTCTTTCAGCTAATTGCTTCTTTCCACTTTTTATAACACGCAAACTTAATAAGCTTACTAAATAACTTTTATAAATAGGATCTGGACCTGGGAGACGTTTTTTAATTCTTTTTCGTCTTGACATTTTATTTCTTCTATTTAAAACTTAATGGTTTTACTACTTTTTTACTTTAGGTTTACGAGCACCATATTTTGAACGACCTTGCATTCGTTTTGCAACACCTACAGTATCTAATGCACCCCGAATTACACGATAACGTACACCAGGTAAATCTTTTACACGTCCACCTCTGATAAGTACTACTGAATGTTCTTGTAAATTGTGACCTTCTCCCGGAATATGGGCAGTAACCTCAAAACCAGAAGTCAATCTAATTCTAGCAACCTTACGCATAGCAGAGTTCGGCTTTTTAGGTGTTACAATATAAACCCGTGTACAAACCCCACGTCTTTGAGGACATGCTTTTAAAGCACCAGCTTTACTTTTCTTTTTAAGAACACGTCTTTCGTTTCTAATTAATTGTTGGACCGTAGGCATATTTTATTTACTACTCTCCTCTGATTCCATATTATATTTTTTCAAAAATCTTTCTACGCGACCTTCAGTATCTATAATTTTTTGTGAGCCAGTAAAAAACGGATGGTTCCCTGACCAGATATCTACATGTAATTCTGGCTTCGTGGACGAAACTGTCATAATAGCCTGTCCATCACAATATACTTGGGTTTTTTCAAACCATTTAGGATGAATATTTTTTTTTATCATATTTATTAACTAACGTTTAGAAAATTGAGGTGCTTTACGTGCTTTCTTAAGTCCATATTTTTTACGTTCCTTAACTCTAGTATCACGACTTAATAATCCTAATGTTCTTAGTTTTACACGTTTAGTTGAATCGAGTTTTGAGACAGCATTTGCTACCGCTAGTCGAATAGCTTGGATTTGACCAGTTAAACCGCCACCTGATACTCCAATAATTATATTATAAGAGTTTTCAGAATTGAAAATTTCTAATGCTGTTTTACAAATACTTAAAGCTTGTGAATTAAAGTGAAAGTATTCTATTCCAGGTTGTTGATTTATAATAATTTCACCTTTTCCTGAAACAATTTGTACAAAAGCACTAGCACTTTTTCTACGTCCTACCCCAGTAGAAAGGATATTTTTTGTTTCTATTGTTGGCATAATTTTTTTATTTACTTAACATCATTTCTTTTGGTTTTTGAGCTTGATGTGGATGAGTTTCTTGAGCATACACCTTTAGTCTTTTAGCTAACTCATTTTTTGCAAACCCATTTGGAAGCATTCTTTTAACGGCAAGTTCAATTACCCGATTAGGATGCTGAGAAAGTAATAGAGATAAAGATTTTGTTCTTAATTCTCCAGGTTTCCCTGTATGAGAATAATAAAACTTTTGGGTTAATTTTTTACCTGTGAATTTAATTTTTTCAGCATTAATAACAATAACATGAACTTTACTGTCAAAACCAGGTGTATAAGTCGCTTGAGACTTTCCCTGCATTAAATTTGTAATTTGCGTTGCTAATCGACCTAATGTTTGATCCGTGGCATCCACTAGAAACCAGCTTCTTTCTTTATACTTTCCGGATGGTATATATGTATGATTCATAGGTTTTTTGAAGTTAACTTTTAAAAGCTAAAATTTAAAGAATTTCTAACGACAGTTTACTTAAAAGGTAAAGAAGATGGAATAAGTTCCCAGCTTAAATTTTTCTTAATATTTAATGAAAGATTAAATCTATTCAATCCTTCTTCAATAATTGTTATGTCCTGTTTATTTAATCCTATGCGTTTTAAAAATTCTAAAGGAACTGAAACAATATTATTTAAAGTAATGAATCCTTCTCGTCTTAAAAATAGCTCTAGTTGATTTGGTAATCTAAGATGTCTTATATCCAAACTTTTTAGAATTTCTAAGGTATAGGAGTTTACAATTGTTTGACGATTTTGAGAAATTGTATTGACTTCAGATTTCTTTTCTAAGGATAATAAAAGATTTCTTTCAGTTGAAAATACGTGAGATAGAGGTTCAAGTATAGATAATGTATCTTTTAGTTCGTCTATGGCTGTTTGTATAGCTATAGAAGGTTCAATGGCTCCTCTACTAACAACAATAAACCTTAAAAATTCTTCAGTTTCACTAACTCCTCTCTTTATTAATTCCTCATATTCAGTGACGGAAGAGTTAGTTGTTTGAACTATTTCAAAACCACAAGATTGTAAGGCTGAATAGATAGGATCGACAATTACTATATCGATTGGTAACTTCTGCGGTACACCTATATTTATTTTACTATCTTTTAGAGTATTTAACGGTTTATCGGTTTTGATATTTTTAGATGATTTTAAAACTAATGCGTCGGATTGGTTTGGATGACTTAAATTTCCATGATGTTGCTCACTAGTTTTATCAACATCCTGTCTTAAACGAAAATTATTTGTGTTTTCAGTAGAAAATGAAGAAAAATGATATTCTCTCTCTTTTAATAGATTCTTTGGTGCAAAATTTATTGGGTTTAAGGGATCTATGTAATCACTACCTTGATTTGTTCCTGGTGAATTAATCATTACACATAAATCAAGTGTGTAGGATTTATTAATAGTACAAATGTATTGATAAGGATTTACAACTTCTAAACCTTCTTCTAAAACTAGATCCTTCGCAGTAATAATAGCCGGCCCTTTTTTATGTATTCGTCCTGTTCCTATATAAGGAAAAAAAGAAGATTTAATGTGAATACGCTGTAAATTTAGAGAAAGTTCAAAAAGGTCTTCGCGAATAGAATTTCCATCTTTGAAATTTCCACAAACACTTGTAATAGCAAGTGTTTTTGTCATAGATAAAAGAGTCCGTCTTAAAGCTGAACCTATGGTAGTAGCCATAGTTTTTTTAAAAGGACCTATCCGAAACTGAAATGATATATGTCCTGTTCGTGTGTCTACAGTACGCTTTTCAATTTCAATTAGTAAGCGACGCTTTTCTAATTTCATGGTTAATATATTCCTTTGGATGATAATCTTTTAAGATTGGTCTTAAACGCGTCTTCTTTTTGGAGCACGACAGCCGTTATGTGGAACTCCTGTCTTATCTTCAATGGAAATAATTTCTAACCCAGTTGCATGTATACCTTTTATTGCAATTTCTCGTCCATTTCCAGGACCATTTAATATAACACCCACTTTTTTTATACCTAATTTTAATGCTTTAGCACTTGCATTCTTTGCTGCCATTTGCGCGGCATATTGGGTTTTTTTACGACTTCCTTTAAATCCACTACTCCCAGCAGAAGCCCAAATTAAAACATTCCCTTTTGGATCTGTAATTGAAATAATGGTGTTGTTAAAAGTAGAATGAATACAAGCAAAGCCCAGTGATAAGTTTATTTTTCGCTTCCCTTTATTAGTTAGCTTTTGATTCATATTTTTATATCCTATATACGGTTATTGTTACAAAAATTTTCACTCATAAATTAATAATTATTTGTAACGTCGACCTGGTTGTTTTGAGGCTGTTTTCTTTCTTGTTTGAGCGTTAGTTTTTGTACGTTGTCCGCGAAGAGGTAAACCCTGTATATGACGTCTTCCTCGATAGCAATTTATCTCTACTAATCTCTTAATGTTTAAAGCAACTAATCGTTTTAAATCGCTTTCAGTTGTATAATTTTTTTCTATGCGTTCACGTAATTTACTTACATCTTTATCAGTTAAAGATTTTGTTTTCGTTTCTGGATTTATTTCTAGCGTTTGTAATATTTCCTTTGATCTCGTACGCCCAATACCATAAATGTAAGTTAAAGCAATTTCAATCGATTTCGTATCTGGTAAGTCAACACCGGCAATTCTGATCATAATTTTTACTTATTTATAATTAACCTTGTCTTTGTTTATGTTTTTTATTTATACAAATGACTCTAATTTTTCCAGCTCTTTTTATAAGTCTACATTTTTCACAAATTTTTTTTACTGAGGGTCTAACTTTCATTTCTTTTTTTCCTTATTTTTTTCTTAAAATGTTGTAATCAAAGTTTACTTTTTTAAGCCCAAATCAAAAAGTCGATTTTCGAGGTCTATCATAGTTCCAAATAATAAAAGCAACGAACTTAGATTAGCTTTTAAACCGATTGTTGGATAATATACGTCTAATATTTCAGATAATAGAACTAAAAGAGCTAGCATAAATCCAGCAGAAAGATAAGTGCGTTTAAGTTGATCTTCTAAATAATTTTGGGTTTCTTGACCTGGTGATTTATTCACTATAGTCATATTCATAGTTAAAAGTTCTTTTGCAACTTTGTCACTATCTACTTGTAATTTTGAACAATAATAACTAAATGTTATTATTAAAATAAATCTTAGCAAACCAACAAATATTGAACTAAAATAAGGATTGATAGCTAAGAAAGTTAGTTGATTAATTCCAACTTGAAGTAAACGTAAAAGCGATTCAGCAGAAATAAGAGCCATTACTGCCCCTGGGTTTATTGCAAAAGGCAATAAACTAGGTTTAGATTGCTCTGAATACGATTGTTTTGAAGATAATATAGGAAATTCGACAGTTGACTTAGAGATAAAAGTAGTAAAACCAGCAACTGCTAAAACATAAAGTCCAAAACAAAGTTTTGGAATTAAATCTAAATTACTAGCTTCTGAAACTAAGCGTATTACATCATCTATCACACTAGTAAATGTTAGTACAACAACGGATCCACTTAATGAAAATGTTTCGGATAACCATTCACTAATCCAAATAAGTATAAGTCCACCAGAAATCAATGACGTAGCTAATATAATTTTACTTAGAAGACTATAGCTAAACATTACTGGTGTTAAAGATTTAACTTGAGTTAAACTGACTAGAATAGCAATAATAATGCTGCCTATTTTTATTTGTTTTTGAATTTTTTGATATTTGTCAAAATCATCATCATCAGTTTTTGGTTTAACACTATTAAAGACTTGGACTAACAAAGAAGCTTGAACCAAAGGTAAAACACCTAGTGCTAGTAAGCTTGGGCGATTTGCAAGTGGTAATAGTGAATAATCAATGCAGGGAAGGGGTACTTTTGAAAGAAAACGTAGGCAGGCACCTACTACAAATAGAAAGAATACTCGTTTCTGTGAAGAAAATTTAAGCTTCTCGGATGAAACTATATTTGTGATCATTTTTCTTGACCTTTTAATCTAATATTTGGTCGTTAACCTTCGTTAGATTTTTGAGTTACTTTATTTTCTTTCTTACTACTTTTTTTAATAGTAGGTTTTAAAGATTGTTTACTTTTTGACTCTGCTGATTTTTTAGAATCAGTATTTTCTGGACTAGATTTTCTTCCAGTAATATGTTCTAAACTTACACCTCTTAATTTGGCCGTTGCAGTTATAAATCGAAGATTACTTAATGCTAACAATGTTGCACGTGCATTGTTTATTTTATTTTTAGATCTAAGTTGTTTAGCAAGAATATTTTTGATACCAGCCAATTCCAAAACCGCTCTACCAGCTCCACCAGCAATTACACCTGATCCAGGTGCGGCTGGTCTAAGCATAACTCGTGCTGCCCCGAAACAAGCCTCACTTCTATGTGGTATTGTTTTTGTGCGTGTCATTGCTATTTGAATACGATTTTGAATAGCTTTATATTGGCCTTTTTTTATAGCATTTAAAACTTCACCCGCTTTTCCAATTCCTATCCCAACAATACCTCGTTGATTTCCAACAACAACTAAGGCTCTAAAACTTAAAGTTTTCCCACCTTTTCCTACTTTACAAACACGTCTAATTTCTACTACTTTATGATTTATACCTTTTTGATTCTCACTTTTCATGGTTTTTTCCTTTTCTGTAGATGATGGTTTTAGAATTGTAAACCTACTTCTCTAGCACCTTCTGCAAATGCTTTTATGCGGCCATGATATCGGCGAAAACGACGATCAAAAACAACATTAATCAAATTATTTTTTACTAAAGCTTGACCCAACTTTTCTCCAACAAGACGGGCTGCTTTACAATTCTGTCCTGTGTTAATTAGTGGTTTGATAGAAGGATCTAAAGTTGAACAAGCAAATAAAGTTTTTTGATTGGAATCATCAATGACCTGAGCATAAAAATGACGATTTGATCTAAAAACAGCAAGACGTGGCTGTTCTGGATTTCCTTTAATTTTTTTCATACTATTTACTAGATTTTCCTACTTTTAGTTGGACTACTTCACCTTTATATAGAATACCTTTTCCTTTATATGGCTCAGGTGGTTTAATTGAGCGGATTTGTTGAGCGATTAAGCCCACTTTTTCCTTATCAATTCCTGTGACTTTAATCGTTGTATTATTTTCAACAGCAAGTTCAATACCAGCTGGTGGTTCAATTCTCACAGGGTGGCTATAACCAACAGATAAATTAAGAATTTTTTTATCTATATTTGCTTTGTATCCTACACCTTTAAGTTCCAATGTTTTTGTAAATCCTTGTGATGTACCTACAACCATATTAGAAACTAATGAACGGAAAAGACCATGGATTTGTCTAGAAGATATAGCTTCATTTTTCCGTTGGATTTGTAATGAGCCTTCTTTTTCTACTAGACTTAAACACGAAGGTATTTGTCTTCCAATATCTCCTTTTGGTCCGTTAACTTGTATTGTTTCGTCAGTTAGTTTAATACTAACGCCAGCAGGTATTTTAATAATTTGTTTACCTATCCTTGACATTTTAAAATTTCCTTACCAAATGTAAAATAATAATTCGCCGCCAACTCTAAGGGTTTTTGCTTGAAGATTTGTCATGATTCCTTTTGAAGTTGAAAGAATAGCCAAACCTTGACCTCCTAAAATAGTTGGAATTTGATTGGTACTTACATAAACCCGTAAGCCTGGCTTACTAACACGTTTTAAACCTCGTATAATTGGCTGTTTAGAATTTGTTGAGTATTTTAGATACACGAAAATAAAATGTTGACCATTTTTTACTACAGTTTCATACTGTCTAATTAAGCCTTCAGTTTTTAATAATTTTATCAATTGATAATTTATTCGTGTTGAATGGATTTTAACTACTTTATGTCCTACTAAATTACCATTTCTTATTCGGGTTAACATGTCAGAAATTGTATCATTTGTCATATATCTTATCCTTTGTTTCTAAATGGAAAACCAAATTCTTGTAAAAGAACACGACCTTCCTCTGGCGTTTTAGCAGTTGTAACAATTGAAATATTATATCCTCTTAATTGGTCAATCATGTTGTAATCGATCTCTGGGAAAACTAATTGTTCACGAAGACCTAAATTATAATTTCCATGTTCATCAAAACTATCTGGATTTAACCCTCGAAAATCTCTTATACGGGGAAAAACTAAATTTATTAATTTTTCTAAGAACGCATACATAAAGTCATTTCGGAGAGTGACAGTTACACCTAAATCCATACCTTCTCTTGTTTTAAAACCTGCAATTGATTTTTTTGACTTTGTAATAATTGGTTGTTGTCCAGTGATAAGTCTAACTTCTTCAATTGTTTTTTGTAAAATAGTTTTATTTTGCGCAGCTAATCCTAAACCTCTATTTATTTGTATTTTTATAAGTTTAGGAATCTGATGTTCATTTCTGTATTTAAATTTTTGTTTTAAATTTAATTTAATACGGCTTTGGTAGATTTTTTTATATTCATGAGTCATAAAATGTTAATAAGCAGTTATCTATTAAAATTTATCTAGTATTTATACAACTTCGAAGGCTAAAGATGCTATTTTTACAAAGTTTTTCTCTCTGATTTCCCGAGCAACCGGTCCAAATACTCGAGTTCCGCGAGGATTATTATCCAGATTTATAATCACAGCTGCGTTGTCATCAAAGCGAATACCCATTCCATCTGCCCGTTGTATTGGTTGACGTGTTCTAACAATTACAGCACGTACTATATCGGATCTTTTAACAGCCATATTAGGAACTGCTTCTTTTACAACTCCTATTATGATGTCTCCAACTCTTCCATAGCGACGATTACTGCCTAATATTCTGATACACATTATCTTTTTTGCACCAGTATTATCTACTACACTAAGATATGTTTGTGGTTGTATCATAATTAATTAACCTCCTGGTTAGAAGTAACTAATATACGCTCTAAACGCCAACTTTTGTTTTTACTTAAAGGTCTTGTTTGAGCCATTAATATTTTATCACCAAGTTTAGCTTTGTTTTCTTCATCATGCACAAGATAACGTTTTGTCTTAACGACTGTTTTTGCGTAACGTGGATGACGAAACTTATTTTCTACAATAACTACTATGGTTTTTTGCATTTTCGTGCTGACTACAATACCAATCTTTTCTGTAAGTCCCATAAGAAATTTTTAATGTTTAAATTTTTAATGTTCATTAATGATCACAAGTTAAAAATATTACCGTTTTTCATTAAGTCCTTTTAATTCGATTGAACGTTTTAAAGTCATTAATTGTGATATTTGATGTTTTGTATGAGTTAACAAGTGAGGTGAAAATCTTGAAAAATTTGCTTTTTGAATACGCAAAAAAAGCAATTCTTTTTTTGCTTTTATAATTTGTTCATTTACTTCACTTAAATCAATAGTTTTTAAGTCTTTATATTTTGGTAAACTCATAGTTATTGTTTTTCTTGTAAATCTGCTGCTGTAATTAATTTTGTTTTTATTGGAAGTTTATAAGAAGCCATTTTAAGAGCATGTAAAGCTACTGCTTCTGGTACACCACCAAGTTCAAAAAGAACTTTTCCTGGCTTAACTACAGAAACCCAATATTGTGGAGCACCTTTACCAGATCCCATCCGTGATTCCTCAGCTCTAGCTGTAACAGGTTTGTCAGGGAAAACCATAATCCATAGTTTTCCACCACGTTTTGTATATCTTGTAATAGTTCTCCGAGTTGCTTCAATTTGTCTAGCTGTTAACCAAACAGGTTCTTGAGCTTGTATACCATAATCACCAAAAGCTAAGCTTTTCTTTTGCACTATTTTTCCTCGTAAACGGCCTCTTTGTTGTTTACGAAATTTTGTTCTTTTTGGACTTAACATACGTTATTTTTGAGTTAATAATTCATAAAAATTTAAAAATTTGCGTTTAACAATTTATATTTTTTGTTAACCTTTGCAAATCCAAACTTTTAGACCTAAAGTACCATATATTGTTTCTGCTCTTGCTGTCGAGTATTCAAGTTTAGCTTGCAAAGTATGTAAAGGTACTTTACCTTCACGAACCCATTCTGTTCTAGCAATTTCTGCACCATTTAGACGACCAGAAACTTGAATTTTAATACCTCTTTGTCTCGGATCTAATTTTGCCTGTTTTGACCCTTTCTTAAAATCTGTTAATGTACTTCGAATAGCGCGTCTAAAAGGCATACGTTTTTCTAATTTTTTAGCCATCGACTGCAATAAAAAATTAGGTTCAACGAGGGGTGATTTTACTTTTTTTAAAACAACAACCAAATTCTTTCTGCTTAATTCTTTACCTAAGGCTTTTGAGAGACGTATTTGATATGGCAGTGCTTTAAGATCTGAAATTACTAGTTCCGGATTTACGCAAAAAATTGTAACTTGAACTTGATCATGGGTTGGTGGATAACTTAATAAAATATTTGTTCTATCAGTAGTTTCTTCTAATTGTTTTTTACTTATTTCTTTCAATAATTCTGTCCAAATATTACGCATTTCATCAGTTACTTTTAACTGTTCTGCATAATCTGCAAAATTGGCATACCATTTCGTTTTATGTTCTTCGGTAATTCCTAAACGGAACCCTAGAGGATGAACTTTTTGACCCAAAATATTGCTCCTTTTTAGTTTTTAAATGTTTGAATGAAAACTGAACTTCTAATTAGAAAGTATTATAGGTACGAAATTACTTTTAATATCAGTTTCAAAACGTGTAAAATTCGAACGTATAATAATACAAATATGAGAAGTTCGTTTTTTAATAGGATACGTTCTTCCTTTAGCACGAGGACGAATCCGTTTAAGAACAGGTCCTTTTTCAACAAAAGCCTTCTCGATTTCTAGATAAGATCTTGGAATTGAATAATTATTGACAGCATTGGCAGCCGCAGACTTAAGAACCTTTGCAACTGGATGACATGCTCTATAAGGAAGAAAACGTAAAAGTACAAGAGCTTCTTCATACGAACAACCTTGAATTTGATTTAAAACTCTTCGAACTTTTAAGGGTGACATTCTAATCATTCTTCCTTTAGCTGTTGCTACTAAAGCCGGCTGTTGTTCTTTTCTTTTTTTAATTGAACGTTGAGCTAATGTTTTTAAACTTGGCCTAGACCATAGATTCATGATTATCTCCTGATTTTTTAATTTTTAACCTCAAGTAGATTAGTAAATTTATTTTCGATGGTAAAAAATTTAAAATTGATTGTAGAAAAATTTTTTTGTTATTTCCGTTTTGTTTTTCTATCATTTGTTTTAAGTTTTTTATGTGAACGAAAGGTTCTTGTTGGAACAAATTCACCTAATCGATGGCCTATTAGTTGATCACTGATAAATATAGGTACGTGTTGACGGCCATTATATACTGCTATCGTATAACCAACCATACTTGGTAGAATTACCGATGCACGTGACCAAGTTTTAACAGTATCTATTTTTCCTGTTTTTTTTAACTGGTTAATTTTTTTTAATAAATGATATGCAACAAATGGTACTTTTTTTGTCGATCTAATCATAACTTTAATTGTATGTTTTTTATTTAAGGGCGTTTACGAATAATAAAAATCGATGTTGATTTTTTCTTACTTCGTGTTTTAACACCTAAAGCGGGTTTACCCCAAGGTGTACAAGGGTGTTTTCTCCCAATTGGCGAACGTCCTTCACCACCACCATGTGGGTGATCACAGGCATTCATTACAACACCACGAACAGTCGGTCTTTTTCCTAACCATCTTGTTCGTCCTGCTTTACCTAAAGTTAAATTCATATGTGAGGAATTTCCAACTTTTCCGATTGTTGCATAGCAAACTTTAGGAACAATTCTTACTTCTTTAGAAGGTAATTTTAAAGTTACATAGTCTCCTTCTTTAGCAAGAATTTTTGCAGAACTACCTGCAGAACGTGCTAACTGCCCTCCTCGACTAGGTAATAGTTCTATATTATGAACTTCATAACCTAATGGTATATTTTCTAATGGTAACGAATTTCCAATATTTAAGCTTGAGTTTGGACCAGATTCAATAGTATTTCCTACTTGAAGTGCTTCAGGATGTAAAATATAACGTTTTTCACCATCTTCATATTGAACTAAAGCAATTCTTGAATTTCGATTTGGATCGTACTGTATACTAAGAATGTTTCCAATTACATTACGTTTATTACGTTTGAAATCGATAAGTCTATACTTTCTCTTATGTCCTCCACCTCGGTGACGTATTGTAATTTTTCCTTGATTATTTCTTCCCTTTTGAGAATGAAATTTTAAAATAAGTGATTTTGTAGGTTTAGCAGCTGTTATTTCTTTAAAATCTGGCCGAACAGCATGACGGGTAGCAGGAGTATAAGCTTTAAAAAATTTAATTCCCATAATTATTTAAATTCCTAAACTTGTTTTTTCCATTCCAAAGAAATCTAGGTTATATTCTGGAGCTAGTTTTAAAATAGCTTTCTTATATGTTGGTAAGTAGCCTTGAAATTGTCTACGTCGTTTAAGTTTTTTAGGCATCATTAGAGTATTAACTTGTAAAACCTTTACGCTAAAAACATATTCGAAGGCTGTTTTAATTGTATTTTTATCCGCTTTCGGATCAACAATGAAGCTGTAGTAATTTTTTAGAAAAGGATTACTGGCTTTTTCTGTTGCTAATGGATATTTCAAAATATCAATCCATTTTGCCTCTTGATTTTTCAGAACTTTTTCTGGTTGTATTATTATTTTTTTTCGATTAGACATAAATTTAATTAATATTATTTATGGTTTTCCAAGATAGATCTTTGCGAGTTAAATTGTAAGAAGAATACGCTGTAATTAAAATATAATTTGACCGAAGTAAATATTGTAAATTTAATTCGCTATCTTTGATTAAGTTTACTTTTGAAACATTTTTAATACCTTGTAAAAAAAGTGTTCCTTGTAAAAGTTTATATTCTTCAGAACTAACAATAATTGTTACAACTTTATTTTCTAATATGTTCGTTGTGTTACTATTATTTTTCTCTAGGATTTGACTAATAATTTGTTTCACATATTTTGTTTTACCCAGCTTACCATTTGAATCTGTTGAGCCATTAAAAATACTGATAGGAACTATGCTTTTTTGTTTTTCAAATAAAAGTGTTCGAAAAGCATGATCATATTCACGATTATTAAGTTTTGGATTGTAGGCTATTGGTTTGGGACCAAATGTTACTCCACCACCACGCCATAAGGGTGATCTTATTGAACCTGCTCTAGCTTTTCCTCGTCCTTTTTGAGCCCACGGTTTTCTTCCCCCACCGCTTACTTCAGATTTTGTTTTTGTACAAGCTTTTCGAATCCAATTTGCTTTTCTATACAAACAATAAGCTTTATGGATTAAATAATCGGAATTTGTTTTAGAAAAGCCTAATCGACAATCCAGCCTGCGTAAAACAAATTCTTTTTCTAAAGTTGAACTTGCTATAATTCTATAATTTGGAATTGTTATATTTTTTTTATTCATAACATTTTTAACGAATTGATTATGACAGACATGGAGTTAAACTAATTAAATTTCCTGGTTTTCCAGGTACAGATCCTTTAACTACTAATAAATTTTCTTCTTGATCAACTCGTAAAACTGTTAATCTTTTTAAGGTAATTTGTTTTCCACCTAGCTGACCTGCCATACGTTTTCCAGGATAAACACGTCCAGGAGTAGTACCTGCCCCAATAGAACCAGGTTCACGATGATTTTTTGAACCATGAGTCATTGGTCCACGGCCAAAGTGATATCTTTTCACCGTGCCGGCAAAACCTTTTCCTATAGTTTTTCCACGAACATCCACGTATTGGGCACTTGAAAAATTTGTGATATCAAATTTTTGTCCAAGTTCAAAATTTTCTGGTTGATTTACCTGATATTCTTTTAAATAATGACAATCTGGAACTCCAGATTTTTTTAAGTGGCCTTGTAAAGCTTTAGTTGTTGAAAGCTTTTTTAAACCATATTTATTATTTTGAGAAATGTCAAATCCAAGTTGTATAGCATTATATCCGTCGCTAGCAATAGTTTTTATTTGGGTTACTATGCAAGGTCCAATTTTTATCAGAGTTACAGGTATACAAGCATTTTTTTCATCAAAGATTTGAGTCATTCCAACCTTAATGCCAAGACTTCCTATAGACACAACAAATCTTCCTTCTTGTAAATTTACTAAAAATGTTTTTGTTTAATCAAAATTTATTAGATTTAAAGATACATTTTAATTTATTAACAATTAAATGTCTATAAACATATACTAGTACCAATAAAAGTATTTAAAAAAGTTTTCTAATTCCTTTACCTTTATTAAAAATTGTAACTCTATGATTTAGGTAGAAAGATACTCCGAAAATTTAGTTTAGAAAAAAAAAAAAAAAATGGCAAAAGTAGTAGGAATTGATCTTGGAACTACAAACTCAGTCGTTTCTGTTGTTCAAGCAGGTACACCAATTGTGATTCCCAATGCAGAAGGTTTTAGAACAACTCCTTCCATTGTAGGTTATGCGTTAAAAACTAAAGAACTTATTGTTGGGGCAATGGCGAAACGTCAAGCTGTAATAAACCCAGAAAATACTTTTTATTCTGTTAAAAGATTTATTGGTTCTAAGTCAAATGAAATTGCAGAAGAATCTAAACAAGTTTCTTATAGAGTGACAGAAGATGAACGGAAGAACGTTAAGATTTATTGTCCAGTTTTAGAGAAATACTTTAGTCCAGAAGAAATTTCTTCTCAAGTTTTAAGAAAACTTACTGATGATGCAAGTAAATTTCTTAATGAACAAGTTACAAAAGCTGTAATTACTGTCCCCGCATACTTTAATGATTCACAACGTCAAGCAACAAAAGATGCTGGAAAAATCGCCGGTTTAGAAGTATTGCGTATTATAAATGAACCAACTGCAGCAGCTTTAGCTTACGGTTTAGATAAAAAGACAAATGAAACAATTTTAATTTTTGACCTGGGTGGTGGTACATTTGATGTTTCAATTCTAGAAGTAGGGGATGGAGTTTTTGAGGTGCTGGCAACAGCTGGTGATACTCATTTAGGTGGGGATGATTTTGATTCTCTAATAATGAAACATATACTGGCAGATTTTGAATTAAAAGAAGGAATAAAACTAAATTCTACAAATCAAGCAGATAAACAAGCATTACAAAGAATATTAGAAGCAGCGGAAAAAGCTAAAATTGAATTATCACAACTTTCTGAAACTACAATAAGTTTGCCTTATTTAGTAGTAACTGAAAGTGGCCCTAAACATGTTGACATGACGTTAACACGTGCAAAATTTAATGAATTATGTTCAACCTTAATTCAACGCTGTGAATACCCTGTTCAAACAGCAATGAATGATGCTAATCTGGGACCTAGTAATATTAATGAGGTAATTCTTGTAGGTGGTTCAACACGTATACCAGCTATTCAAGAGCTTGTTCAAAAGTTAACTTTCAAAAAGCCTAATTTAACTGTAAATCCAGATGAGGTTGTTGCTGTAGGTGCTGCTATTAATGGAGCTGTTTTAGCAGGAGAAATAAAAGATGTACTTTTATTAGATGTTACCCCACTTTCACTTGGTGTTGAAACTATAGGTGGTTTAATGACACGAATGATTGAACGAAATACTACAATTCCTGCTACAAAAACAGAAATTTTCTCAACAGCAGAGGATAATCAACCTAAAGTGGATATTCATGTCTTACAAGGAGAGCGTCTATTAGCCTCTGATAATAAGAGTCTAGGTCATTTTGAACTAGGAAACATATCACCTGCTCCACGTGGGGTCCCACAAATTGAAGTTACATTTGATATTGATGCAGATGGAATTTTATCTGTTCGAGCAAGAGATAAAGTAACTGGACAAACACAATCTATCACTATTCAAGATGCTTCAACTTTGGATCGATCTGAAGTTGAAAATTTAGTGGAAGAAGCCACAAAAAATGCTGAACTTGATCAACAACGCAAACATAGAATAGAAATAAGAAATAAAGCAGAAATGTTAATCTATCAAGCAGAAAAACGTTTAACTGACTTAAATAGTTCATTCTCTGAAACAGATAAACAAAAGATCCAAGTTCTAATAACTAATCTTAAGGAAGCGCAAATAAAAGAAAATTATCAAGAATTAGAATTAAAATTGAAGGAATTAGAACAAGAACTAGCAAGTATTAAAACAAATTAAAGGTTTTTTATGTTCTAAGGTTTTTTATAAAAAACCTTAGAACATAAATTTTTTATAAAGACTTCTTTTTTTTGTTAAAATATGTAAAATAATTTTATAGAAGTGTTTAGCCCAAATAGCTCAGTTGGTAGAGCAATGGACTGAAGATCCGTGTGTCGCCAGTTCGAGTCTGGCTTTGGGCACCATTATTCTGGCGGTATCGCCAAGCGGTAAGGCAGTGGATTGCAAATCCTCTATCCCCAGTTCAAATCTGGGTGCCGCCTGGAAGAAAAACTATAGAATAGTCGTTAACAATAAAGTATAAATTAATGGGGGCGTGGTGGAATGGTAGACACAACGGACTTAAAATTTGAGCAACAGATATAAAGTTATTAATTTAATTTACTAAGTAATGTTTGTTTGTAAGTTCTCAAATTCAGAAAAACTTTTTTCTTACCTAATGAAAACAGTAATCCTGAGCCAAGTTTACTTTTAAAATCTATAGTAGAATTTTCTAGTAAAAAGGTGCAGAGGCTCGATGGGAACTACCTCTAGGGTAAAGGGAGAGTCCATATTTTTTGAAAAAGAATAGAAGAAAGAAATCTTTTATTCAGTCCAAGAAATAGAAAATCCGTTGACTATTTACGGTCGTGAGGGTTCAAGTCCCTCCGCCCCCAATAAAAAAAGTTTTCATTCAAAAACTTTATTAAGATTATGTGTATCTGTATAAACTGTCAATTTTATAATAGTTGTTGGATAAAAAAAGGAATTAATAAGATACCTAAAATTTTCTTAGAACTTCCAGTAATTTTAAAAACTAACAACAAACACTATTCAAAATTTATTTTTAGTAAAACTCTTTCAATTAAAATTCTCCTTAATAAATTTATTCGTAAGCAAAAGTATGAATTTGATGTAATTGAGTGCGAAGGTTTTTGTGAAAAACCCGGAGAATGGTTAATTGAAAATTTATAATAAGAAAAACATTTATTTTCTGTAATTTTTTAAAAAATGTTCGAAAATAGATATTATAGATATAATAATAAAAAGTAAAAAGTAAGAAGTTAATTTCTTATCTTGTGGAAAAGAAAAATGATACTATTAATTCATTTTAACCTTGGCTCTTTTTTTAGATTTTACTCAGTATGACCATAGCAATAGGGCAAACGCAACGTACAGCGGTTGAGGAAAGGGGCTTATTTGACCTAGTTGATGACTGGTTAAAAAGAGATCGTTTTGTATTCATAGGCTGGTCAGGTCTTTTACTTTTCCCGACAGCTTATCTTGCTTTCGGTGGATGGTTCACAGGGACTACTTTTGTGACTTCATGGTACACACATGGTTTAGCTAGTTCTTACTTAGAAGGATGTAACTTCTTAACGGCAGCAGTATCTACACCTGCTAATAGTATGGGTCACTCTTTATTATTATTATGGGGACCGGAAGCTCAAGGTGATTTCACACGTTGGTTTCAACTTGGTGGTTTATGGCCTTTTGTAGCTTTACATGGTTCTTTTGGTTTAATAGGTTTTTGCTTACGTCAATTTGAGATTGCTCGATTAGTTGGGATTCGTCCGTATAATGCTATTGCTTTCTCAGGACCTATTTCTATCTTTGTATCTGTATTCTTAATGTATCCTTTAGGACAAGCAAGCTGGTTCTTCGCTCCAAGTTTTGGTGTTGCAGCTATCTTCAGATTCTTATTATTCCTACAAGGTTTCCATAACTGGACATTAAACCCATTCCATATGATGGGTGTTGCAGGTATTTTAGGTGGAGCTTTATTATCAGCAATTCATGGTGCTACTGTAGAAAATACATTATTTGAAGATGGAGATGCGGCGAATACATTCCGTGCTTTCACACCTACACAATCGGAAGAAACTTATTCAATGGTAACTGCTAACCGATTCTGGTCACAAATCTTTGGTGTTGCTTTCTCTAACAAACGTTGGCTTCACTTCTTCATGTTATTTGTTCCAGTAACAGGACTATGGGCAAGTGCCTTTGGTTTAGTTGGTTTAGCATTAAACTTACGAGCATATGACTTCGTATCTCAAGAGCTTCGTGCTGCTGAAGATCCTGAATTTGAAACTTTCTATACTAAAAATCACTTATTAGACGAAGGTATTAGAGCATGGATGGCCGCTCAGGACCAACCTCATGAAAATTTTGTATTCCCAGAGGAGGTATTACCACGTGGAAACGCCCTATAATAAAGTAATTGGACGTGATATCGAGTCTACTGGTTTCGCTTGGTGGGCAGGTAATGCACGATTAATAAATGTTTCTGGTAAACTTTTAGGTGCCCATGTTGCCCATGCAGGTCTTATGGTTTTTTGGGCAGGTGCAATGACACTTTATGAAGTTTCTCACTTCATTCCTGAAAAACCTTTATATGAACAAGGTTTTATTTGTATTCCTCATTTAGCAACATTAGGATGGGGGGTAGGTCCTGGTGGTGATATTATTGATACAACTCCATACTTTGTTGTTGGTATTATTCACTTAATTTCATCAGCTGTTTTAGGGGTTGGAGGTATCTATCATTCTTTATTCGGTCCAGATACTTTAGAAGAATCTTTCCCATTCTTTGGTTACGATTGGCGTGATAAAAATAAAATGACTACTATTTTAGGTATTCATTTAATTTTCCTAGGAATTGGTTCTTTCTTATTAGTATTAAAAGCCGTTTATCTTGGAATCTATGATACTTGGGCACCTGGTGGTGGTGACGTTAGAAAAATCGTTAGTCCTACATTAAATGCCGCTGTTATTTTTAATTATCTATTAAAATCACCTTTTGGTGGTGACGGATGGATCGTTTCTATTAACAACATGGAAGACCTTGTAGGTGGACACATTTGGCTTGGTGCTTTATGTATCTTTGGAGGTATTTATCATATTGTTACAAAACCTTTTGCTTGGGTACGTAGAGCATTCATCTGGTCTGGTGAAGCTTACCTTTCTTACAGTCAAGGTGCACTTGCTGTGATGGGTGTAACTGCTTCTCTATTCGTTTGGTTTAATAACACTGCTTATCCTAGTGAATTCTATGGTCCAACTGCGGCAGAAGCTTCACAAGCACAAGCATTTACTTTCCTTGTTCGTGACCAACGATTAGGTGAAAATGTGGCTACAGCTCAAGGTCCAACAGGATTAGGTAAATACTTAATGAGATCACCAAGTGGTGAAATCATTTTAGGTGGTGAAACTATGCGTTTCTGGGATTTACGTGCTCCTTGGCTTGAACCACTTCGTGGACCAAACGGTCTTGACATTAATAAGATACGAAATGATATCCAACCTTGGCAAGAAAGAAGAGCAGCTGAGTATATGACACATGCACCTTTAGGTTCCCTAAACTCTGTAGGTGGTGTAGCAACAGAAATTAACTCAGTTAACTATGTTTCACCAAGATCTTGGTTAACTTGTTCACATTTCTTCTTAGGTTTCTTCTTCTTAGTTGCTCACTGGTGGCATTCAGGACGTGCTCGTGCAGCAGCAGCAGGATTTGAAAAAGGTATCAACAGAAAAACAGAACCTGTTTTATCTTTACGTCCTATTGATTAATTTGAGTCAAATAATTTATAAAAAAAAACCACTTTGGGGTTTCAACCCCAAATGGTTTTAGAAGGTTTGAAAACTTCGTATGCTTAGTTTAATTCAAGTAGGTTCTTTACTTGCGCTTAGTGCAGTATGTGGTCTTTTAGCTTATCGTTTAGCTATATCACTTTACGTTTAATATTGTGTTCCCTAAAATAAACTAAATATCTATAATTTTTTCCATCTATAAGCTTAGAAAACTTTTTTAAGTTGAATTTTAAACGACAACTTTAAATAACTTTACATATTCTTAGTTTTTAGGAAAAACTTAATAATGAAACAAGAACGTCGTAGATGGGGGCAAGCACAATTAGTAAATGTACCTAATAAAAATATAAAGGAAATGGAAATTATTAATAATCAGTTTCAGAAGACAAAAAGTGCGTCAAATTCACAGGAGACAAAATCAAAAAAAAGTAGGGCTTCTTTTCCATTTCTGGCTATCCAAGGTCAAAATGACCTTAAATTAGGATTAATTCTTAATGTTATTGAACCAGATATTAAAGGTATTTTAATTATTGGAGATCGAGGTACAGGAAAATCAACGACTATAAGAGCGTTTGCTAATTTGTTACCTGACATCGTTGTAGTAAAAGGTGATCCTTATAATCGAGCGCCAATTTCGATAAGAAAAACTGTACCTTTTCAATCATCTAAATCTGATAGTGATAATTTAGTTCATCGAGTTCACAGTTCATATCTTCGAATTCAATCAGATAGAATCGAAATTAAACAAATGCCTTTAGTTGATTTACCTTTAGGTGCTACTGAAGATCGAATTTGCGGGAGTATTAACTTAGAACGAGCTGTAACAGAAGGTGAAAAGGCGTTTGAACCTGGGTTATTAGCTAAAGCAAATAGAGGTCTACTTTATGTAGATGAGGTTAATTTGTTAGATGATCATCTTGTTGATATCTTATTAGATGCTTCAGCATCCGGATATACAGTTGTAGAACGTGAAGGTGTTTCTGTTCGTCATCCTTCAAAGTTTATTTTAATTGGATCGGGAAACCCTGAAGAGGGGGAGGTAAGACCTCAGTTATTAGATAGATTTGGTTTGTATACAGAAATAAAAACTGTTGAACAACCTTTACTTCGGGTTCATATTATTGATTCTCGTGTAGATTATGATGATAGTGATAACGTTTGGAGAAATAATTATTGGGCACAAGAAGAATATCTAAAACAGAAGATTGAACGTGCTCAATTTCTTTACAAATGTGTAAAACTACCTGAAAATTTAAAACAAGCAGCATCTCGCATGTGTAGTGCCTTAAATGTAGATGGTTTACGAGCTGACCTAGTAATTTGTCGAGCTGCAAAAGCCCTTGCTGCATTTAATGAAGAAGAGGTTGTAAAAGTTGAACATTTCAAACGAGTAAGTCAACTATGTTTACGTCATCGTTTAAGAAAAGATCCTTTGGAATTAATTGATTCAGGGAGAAAGGTAGATGATCTATTTACTTTATCTTTTGAAGAAAGTGAACTTTTAAAATAAAATACTTTAAAAAAACAAAAAGTAACTAAAGACTTGTTTTCTTTAGTTACTTTATTTATTTAATATACTGTTGTCCAAGTAGTTTCGGTTTGAATAGGTGGTAAGAAATATAAATTAACTAATGTGCTAACAAGAGTAAATTGAAGAGATAACTTTTTAAGCTTATCTGCAAAACTATTACTTTTTTCTAGTTTTGCTAGTTCTAAGTTTGTTTCTGCACATAAATCTAGAGATTGAAAGAATTGAGGATGATCAACATCAAGAATTACTGGGAACAGTTTTTGTGAACTTTGATTTGTTTTTCTAATTACATATTGATCAAACTTGCGAGCATCTAAACCTATAGCTTGATAAAAACCTGAACGTTCAGCATCATTAAGATACATCGTCGCAAAAACTGAAAGTAAAAAGAATCTGCACCAAAGTTTGCTTTTCCAACCTGTTAACAATTCAGGTTGTGATTTAAGTACAGCAGCAAAGAAATCACCATGACGGTTTTCATCTTGACACCAGCTTTCAAAGAAACGGAATATAGGATAAATACGATCTTTTTGAGCTCTTTCAAGGTGACGATAAATAGTGATATAACGCCAGTAACCTATTTTCTCAGATAAATATGTAGCATAAAGGATAAACTTAGGAGCAAAGAATGTATATTTTCTGCTTTTTGTTAAAAAACCTAAATCTAAGATTAAATTGAAATCACTCATAGCTTTATTTAGAAAACCGGCATGTCGAGCTTCATCTCTAGACATTAATGCAAATCCTTCGGCCAAAAGAGGATTTTGGTTCTTTAAGTTTCGTGATAATTCTTTATATAGTAAGAAACCTGAGAATTCTGCTGTACAAGATCTTTCTAAAAATTCAATGAATAATGCTCTAGTTTGTTCAGGTAATTTCACCCAAGATTCTGAAAATTCCTTGTCTCTAATAAAGTGACGCTGATTATAATCTCTTCTAAACTCTTCTAAAATAGCCTCGACTTCTTCAATATTTGAAGAAACGTCTAAATTTGCCATTTCATCAAAATCAGTAGTATAAAATCGAGGAGTTAATAAAGTTTCTTTCGCAGGCGTCTTTGACGTTACTATAGAATCAGCCATTTTTTCTCCTTTTTTAGGTTTTGTATCTTAGAGTTAGATTTATTCTAACTCAGTGTTATGAAAAGGTAAAATTCCTTTTACATTATTATATAATATTTCTAAGCTAGAACATTATAATCTTCTATTTTTTACAAATTTTTCTAATTTAATATTTTTTATTTTTTGAGAAAAGTACATGTCTTAATAAGTTTTATATTTACTCTGACAAGTGATAATAGTTCAAATCTAAACTCCCCAGGCTGGACTTGAACCAGCGACCAATCGGTTAACAGCCGACCGCTCTACCACTGAGCTACTGAAGATTAGTAATATGTTTAAATTAATTATGTATTAATAGAATCTATAAGACCAGCTTTAGATTTAATAATGAAGATATAATCTTAGAGCGTAAAGCTCTAAGATTATATCTTCATTATTAAAGAATCTTTTACTAATTTTGCTAATGACTTATGACGTAAAAGATGAGTAAGAACTTGTAAAGTAGTAATTACTGTAACTTGTTCTTTTTTTCCTAATCTAACAAGAAAAAATAAAAGCCGTTTTACCGGACGACTGAAGTTAGGGAACTCTCTATCTACACTAAATGTTATTGATTCACTCTTAAATTGAAAATTTACTTTCAATTTGTTTATAAGTTTTTCAATTGGATTTTGAGATAAAGTTCTTGTTTTATATATTTTTTGAAACAAACGATTGATACTACTATCATTTGTTTTTAATAAACCAAAAAGTAATAATTGAGAATCAATAACATTAATTTTTTGTCTTCTAGCTTCTAAAAAAGCATAAAATAATGCTTTTTTTAATTGTAAAGAAAACAATTTTCCAGAAAAAATATTAACTTTTTTAGGCATTCCCTTCTTCTTTACAAGCATACATTATATCTAAAGTTATTTTAGTAATATTTTTCTTTTTTGCAAACTTTTCAACATTACGTTTTATTTTTCCACGTACAAATCCAGGAATTCTTTTTAGTTCAATTAGTGAATTTTCATCCCATTCTAATTCATTAGAAAGAGTTAGTGTACCGATGTCTTTAGTGTCATGACCACCAAATATTTCTAATAAATGATCTTCCATACCAAGGGTGAAAGAATTATAGATTAAGTCAGCTATTTGGTTAGTTCCTTCATAACCCATAAAAGGACGATAACTTAAAGGAAAATTTTGTATATGTACAGGGGCAGAAATAACACCACAAGGAATATTTAATCTTTTGCCTATATGGCGTTCCATTTGTGTTCCAAAGATTGCTGAAGGTTCTAAACTCGCAATCATATCTGCTACAAGATTGTGGTCATCTGTAATTAATACTTCGTCGCAATACTCTGAAACTTGTGAGCGGAACCACGGTTCTAAATGTTTACAATATGTTCCAGCTACTAATACTTTTATTCCCATTTCTTGTGAAAGAATCTTCGTTAAGGCAACAGAATGTGTGGCATCACCAAATACTACGGCTGTTTTTCCTAATAAATTTTGGCAATCAATAGATCTTGAAAACCAGGCTGACTGGGAAATAAAGCGTGTTTGTAGATCAATATATTCCTGAAAGTTTTTATTTATTCCTTGTTGTGTTAATATTTTTTCAATTTCACGAATAAAATTAGCCGTTTCTGTAACTCCAATAGGTGGAATATCTATAAAAGGCATATTAAAGGAGTTCTTTAAAAAATTAGCTGTTAATTGTCCTACCTCCCTATAAGGCACTATGTTGAACCAGGCTTTTGGTAACTCTTTTATTTCGTAAACAGAAGCTCCCTCGGGTAATATCACATTTACAGTAATACCTAAATCACTAAAAAGTCGTTTTAGTTCAGCTATATCATGCTGACCATGAAATGTCAGATTGCAAGGACCAATAATATTAACTGAAGGATTCTTTGTTTTTTCAATAAAAAGAGTTTTATTTTTCTCAGCTTTATCTAAATAAAACTTAACAACTTGCTCTAGGGTACGATCAGCGGCTTGTAATTCATTAACTCGATAATGATTTACATCTGCTAATATTATATCAGCCTTTGTGTCTTGAGATGCACGATTTACAAAATTCTGTAAATCTTCTTGGAGAATACTTGACGTACAAGTTGGTGTCAGTATTACTAAATCTGGATTTTCTTCTTTATCTTTACGATTTATATTCTGGATAACTTTTTCTTGTGACCCCCGTGCTAGAACATGCCTATCAACAACACTTGCAGTTACAGGTGTAAAATCACGCTTTCTTTCTAACATTGATCTCATTACATTATAGTAATCGTCGCCTAAAGGGGCATGCATGATAGCATGAACTTTGCGAAAAGAACTTGCAATTCTTAATGTTCCAATATGAGCGGGTCCAGCATACATCCAATACGCTAATTTCATCTTTATTGTCCTTTAAAAAATATTTTTGGAGCAATACAGAACCTTTTTTTTTAGTCAGATCTTTTAAGGTTTTTTGAGTTGCTGATTAAGCTTTTGGAAAGCATGTGCTACAGCTCTTAACCTAATATTTTCCCAACAAGTTGGTACTAAAATTGAATTTATAAGGACTTGACTAAATAAAAGGATTGGATCTAATCTCCATCCATGAATAACAAGGATCGAACTATAAAGTAGTCCGATCGTTGCAAAAAATATATCTTGATCACGAGCTATCTGTGGTTTTACAATCCGAAGAAAGTATAAAAAAACCATTACAAGAGTAATCAAAATGGCTAAAAGGATATTTGGTTCAAAAATTATATTTATCATAAAGTTATAGTTATACTTTATACACGTCTAACACGATCAGCTTTGCTTACGAAAGCAAGAGCAAGACCAATAGGAATAATTACTAAAACAGTTCCTAAAACTAAACTATTTAAGAATTGAAATAAAGATGATGTCATAAATCTAGATTTCCTTAAGATTATAAAAAGGGATATGGCTAATTAATATAATATTATTTAGGTGATGTTGTTATTGTATCATCTGATGCAAGTAAATCACCACTTAAATATTCTTGCCAAGCAGCAAAAGGCCATAGGAATCCTGTAGTCATAATAGAAAGAGCTAAAGGAACATCTATTATGATTTCTTTTTCCGTAGGATTTGAACTCTCGCTAACTGTGCGAATGTATTTTCTCCCTACCCAACCGATCCAACCAGCGATGTGGATGAAAAGAATACCAGGAGCTACAAATTCTGCAGCATGGCTCCATCTTCCATCAGCAACTAAGTGAGGTAAACCATCATTTCCACAAAGTAAATTTGAATTTCCATAACGTTCAAAACGTTGTTTCGTTCTAGTAATTTGATCTTGTATAGCAAGTCGAGGAGGAGAAGATTCTTCGTATTTTTTCAATCTAAATTCTAGCTTTTTTACTGTTTTAGCTAATCTTTTTTGGAATACTTCAGAATCTTTACATGGGTTAAGACCACCTACATCTGCGTTTGCTAGAAGAGGAAGAGTTAACGAATTTAATAGAGCAATAGATGCAAATTTGACAAATTTTGTCATGACTATCGACACTCAAAAGGTTGGTAAGAAGCAAAAATTTTGGATAATTATAACTGCATCCGGCTGGGTTCGAACCAGCGACGTTCTTTTCAGAAAACGGATTATGAGTCCGGTGCCTTCAACCGCTCGGCCACAGATGCAAAAACTCATACGTTTTTAGTTAATGGAGCTGGTAGGATTTGAACCTACATCCGACTGAAAACTAAAAATATCTTTATTTAGTATACAACTAAAATCTAATAAATTCAATTATAAACATAAACTTTTAGAAAATAATAAAAAAGGTTTTTCTAAAAGGGATTTTAATAAAATTGCTCTTAAAAAGAGAAGAGTTTTATCAGAAAGCTACGCAAAACATGTTTGCTTTTTTTATTCATAGATCAAACACTGTTTGATAAATTTTTATTACTTTCAATCGTCGAAAACCAAATAACAGCCCCTAAAGGTACGGTGGGAATTGAACCCACAGTCCATGGTTCCGGAAACCATTACTTTATCCTTTAAGCTACATACCCTTTAAAAGTAGAAAGACTTTAAAAAATTTTAAGATTTATTTTTTCAAATAATTAAAATATTCTTTTACTCTAAATGTTAATAAAAATAATGGCATACTTAAAAAAAAAACAAAATAGTGAAAAATTAACGGTAGCGTCTTCTTTAATATTAGCCTTAATTTATACAGATTTAAATAAATTAATTTTAAATATTAATAGCAGAAAGTTTTGGATAGATACTAGAGAAAATGTAATACCAACCGAAAATTCCTTAAGTTTATACTTAGCTTGTTGGAAACTATCATGTCTTACTATTTTGGATCTAGTTGAAGATAAATTGGGTTATGAAAAAAATCACTTAAAAGTTTTAGAGCGTTTAAGTTTAGATTTAGGTACAGACTCTGTTGATTTGGTAGAAATGGCTTTGCATTTAGAAAGAGTGGTAGGGATTCCGATTTACGAGAATGTTAATTTTGAAAAACTTGTTGATTTAATTGATTATATATTTTTTATTTACATAAAACGCCTTAAAAGTATTAAGTTAGTTTATAATAGTATAGATTTAAAGATCTAAAATTGTTTGCTATAAAATACCCTGTGAAAAATAGGGTATTTTATTTTCTCAAGAAATAGTCTACAAGTTTCTGTACGGGATGTAGCGCAGTTTGGTAGCGCGTCTGCTTTGGGAGCAGAATGTCACAGGTTCAAATCCTGTCATCCCGATTTATAACTCAAACTTTTTAGTCTGTTTTTACTACTTTTTCTAAAACAAAACTATTTGAATTTCCTTTTGCAATAGAACACCCTAATGACCAAGCTTTTTTGCTAGCTAAAGAGGCTTTTCTAAGCCATTTCGCTTTTCTTATTTTAGTTTTCGTTCTTGACGTACGTTTCTTTGGAACTGCCATATAATTTTTTTATTTACTATTAAAAATTTTTATAGAATCAATGTACTTTTAAAATTGAAGTTTTTTATACTTATATAACGAAAAAGGAAATTAAACAATTGTTTCTACTGTATTAAAATCCACTATTGTGGACTTTCGAGTTGTACTCATGTTCGTTTGTGGGGGGAAAATCAAAACAAAATGGTGAGATAAGTGGAAGCCTTTTTCAGGTTTCCCACAGAGGATGAAATGCTCCCTCACGATCCCAGTAGGGGAAGGAGTTTTCGTCCTCAGCTTTACTTTTTAAATAAGGTTATAGATCTATAGGGTAAGTTTAACAACGAAACTTACGCTTTTAGATTTAGTCCCAACCTTTTTCAGATTGTGATAATACATAGTTTGCTACATCTTCAATATCGCTGTCGTCTAAACGACCACCAAATGCAGGCATAGCATTTTTACCATTTGTTACTTGGTATGTAATAGCACTAACACTATTCATTCCGTTAGCTTCTAAAGCTTCTTTCTTTAGAGTTTTTTCAGGAATAATTACGTTATTTCCGCCTGCATGACAAGCTGAACAGTTTGCGCTAAAGATGCGTTCGCCATTCTCAATATCTGCTGCGACTGAAACTGTCGAGATAAAGAATGGAAGGAAAAGACTAAGAGAAAGATATCTTAGAGGATTTGGTTTCATGGGTTCTCCTGAGGAATCAACAGAAATCGTTAATAGTAAATTTTTCCACCGCCCCATTTTTCTGACGCAAGTTTGGGTTGGAGTAAAATGTGGCCAGCTATAGCTTCAAGATCATCTTCACTAAGTGATCTCATTTTAGGGAATATATCAGCACTTTTAATACTAGGATGGATTTCAGCAATAGATTCTAAACCATCATATGTAGTAGGATCTTTCATGTAATTAACAAGTGCTTCAACATTGTCACGTGGAGGAGTCGCAAGACTCAATGACTCAATATCTAATCCTACGTTTGGATTTGTTTTAGTAATCCCACCAACATGACATTGTCCACAAGATGCATTAAAAAGACGTTTTCCACGTTTAACTTGTTCAGGAGTTAAAGTAGTTTGACTGCCTTTTGCATCAGTGCGAATAGTACGTGTTGCTTCATCTAACTCAATTGCAACAGATGGAAGTGCTGGTAAAAGACAAAGCAAAATAGAAAGGGCAAAACGAGGTTTGATCATACGAATTATTTTAAAAGGGTACTTGTTACCCCAGGGAAAACCAAGAAAAGATATCAAAGTTTACTTTTTCTTCAAGATTATGCAGTGGGAGGAACCATAATTCCACGGTTTCTAGATTGTATTTCTTCTCGAAGACCCGGCGGAAGAACTAGAACCTGAGGACTAGCAGGATCACTACCTTCTACGTCTACTAATAGACTACTTCCGAATTCAATTTCATCTTCAACATGTAACAGTTTTTCAGCAATAGGGTCTTCAACCCATTTACTAATTGCTCGTCTTAAAGGTCTTGCACCATACATAGAATTAAAACCTTCTTGTCGAACTATTGTAAGCAATCTACTTGTCACTAAAAGATGAAAGCCTTTACGTGCAAGTCGCTCATCCACTTCATCTAAAAGTAAAAAAGTAATTGCACTTATATGGTCTCTTGAAAGTGGATGGAAGATCACTATATCATCGAGTCTATTAAGAAACTCAGGCCTAAACTTCGATCCTAGTGTCTGTGTTACTAGTTTTTTAAGCATAGCTTCTTCGTCAGGTGTGCGTGTTGGCTTTTGAGCACAATACTCGAGGATAGTTTGTGAACCTAAATTCGATGTTAGAATTATAAGTGTATTTTGGAATGAAACTGTTCTTCCTGTGGAATCAGATAAAATACCGTCATCTAAAATTTGTAATAATACATTATAGACATCAGGATGGGCTTTTTCAATTTCATCAAAAAGAACAATACAATAAGGTCGACTTCTTACGGCATCTGTTAACTGTCCACCTTCTTCGAATCCTACATAACCTGGAGGAGATCCTATTAGACGAGCTACTGTATGTTTTTCCATATATTCAGACATATCTAGTCTGATAAGGGCTTTTTGGGAACCAAACAAATTTTCTGCTAATTGTTTAGTTAACTCTGTCTTTCCAACTCCAGTAGGACCACATAAAAAGAAACTTCCTATAGGTCGTTTCGGATTTCTTAAACCTGCAGCATAACGCCGTAAGGATTTCGCAACTGCAGCTAAAGCATGATCTTGTCCTATAATATGATTTCCAAGATCCTGCTCTAAATGTAGGAAACGTTCTGCTTGATCTCGTGTTAAGTTAGTTGCTGGTAAGCCTGTCCATAGAGCAACAACTTCTGCAACATCAGAAGCTGTTACTACTAATTTCCCTCCTACCGTATAAATTAAATCATTATCCTCTGTCGCAGATAGGTTTTGTTCCCCTGCCACATTATTCGTGTTTTTTTCAAGAGCCATATCAAAAGTCAAAATAAGATTGGAGTTTGAGAGAGTTTGGCAAAATTCCAAAGCTTTCGTACATATACTATTCTTACTGAAAATAGTGTGAACATTAAGTAATTGATAGTTATCTAGTTGCCAAGGTAGGATTTGTTGGCCCATAAGAGTGTTCTTTTTTGATAAGGATTTCAAGATTTGCTGGTGACATTTATTTAGATTCTCTACTGTGAGATATTTTAATCTAAGATCAACAAAGTGTCAACTCTCAATGTCATACTCAGAAAAAAAATAGTAAATACATAATTAACACTTGACAAAACCCTACTCTCCCCAGTATTGTAGAAATTGTGGAGTTTCTCCAATATTAAAATCAAAACAACTTAGTAACTTTAAAATTAAAAAAAAAAGGTCCTAACTAAGTTGAAAAGAAAAAAGAACTAGGAAATACTACGGAGAGTTTGATCCTGGCTCAGGATGAACGCTGGCGGTATGCCTTACACATGCAAGTCGAACGAGAATTAGCTTCGGTTAATTCTAGTGGCGGACGGGTGAGTAACACGTGAGAATTCGCCTTTAGGAGGGGGATAACGAGTGGAAACATTCGCTAAAACCCCATATGCCCCAGGGTGAAAAAGAGGAAATTAGTCATACTGAATAACCTCTGCCTGAAGAGAAGCTCGCGGCTGATTAGCTAGTTGGTAGGGTAATGGCTTACCAAGGCGACGATCAGTAGCTGGTCTGAGAGGACGATCAGCCACACTGGAACTGAGACACGGTCCAGACTCCTACGGGAGGCAGCAGTGAGGAATTTTCTGCAATGGGCGAAAGCCTGACAGAGCAATACCGCGTGAGGGACGAAGACTTACTGAGTTGTAAACCTCGGTGCCTTAAGGAAGAAGATCTGACGGTACTTAAGGTGGAAAGCATCGGCTAACTCCGTGCCAGCAGCCGCGGTAAGACGGGGGATGCAAGTGTTATCCGGAATCACTGGGCGTAAAGCGTCTGCAGGTGGTTTCCTAAGTCTACTGTTAAACCTTGAGGCTCAACCTCAAATCTGCAGTGGAAACTAGGAGACTTGAGTATAGTAGGGGTAGAGGGAATTTCCAGTGGAGCGGTGAAATGCGTAGATATTGGAAAGAACACCGATGGCGAAGGCACTCTACTGGGCTATTACTGACACTCAGAGACGAAAGCTAGGGGAGCAAATGGGATTAGATACCCCAGTAGTCCTAGCCGTAAACGATGGATACTCGATGTTGGACGTATCGACCCGTTCAGTATCTTAGCTAACGCGTTAAGTATCCCGCCTGGGAAGTACGCTCGCAAGAGTGAAACTCAAAGGAATTGACGGGGGCCCGCACAAGCGGTGGAGGATGTGGTTTAATTCGATGCAACGCGAAGAACCTTACCAGGGTTTGCTAGAAGTGTTGGTCTTCTGAAAAGGAGTCCTTATTCCGCTTCTACAGGTGGTGCATGGCTGTCGTCAGCTCGTGTCGTGAGATGTTGGGTTAAGTCCCGCAACGAGCGCAACCCTTATTTTTAGTTCATTTGTCTAAAAAGACTGCCGGTGACAAACCGGAGGAAGGTGAGGACGACGTCAAGTCATCATGCCCCTTACACCCTGGGCTACACACGTCCTACAATGGGTAAGACAATAAGTTGCCAGTCTGCGAAGACGAGCTAATCTTTCAAACTTACTCCAAGTACAGATTGCAGGCTGCAACTCGCCTGCATGAAGGTGGAATCGCTAGTA